CGTGCAGCTGCAGCCGGATTTGAAAAAGGGATTGATCGTGACTTTGAACCTGTTCTTTCCATGACTCCTCTTAACTAAGATGGGAGATCCAATGCTTTAGTAATAGATTTGATTCCACTATACAGATTAGCTTGAGTGGATCAGGTCATATTTAAAGAGTATTTTTTTCTTGGCTTTTCAGCTCGTTTATAATTTAAAAAAATTTAGATTTTTCCGGGTTCGGCTATCCAACTTAGCCGAGCCCCCCTTTATGATTATGATATTGAAAGATCAAAATTTCGAAAATAAAAAGAGAAAGAAACCTATTCACCAAGAAAAAGGAGAGAGAGGGATTCGAACCCTCGATAGTTCTTTGTTTCAAACTATACCGGTTTTCAAGACCGGAGCTATCAACCACTCAGCCATCTCTCCGAAAGATAATTTATATTTTATTTTTTTTGTCCACCGAATGGAACATATCGATATAATTCATACCTTTTTTATGGATATAAAAACCAATAGTAATATATATTAGGAACCTATAGGTCTTTATATCGGTGTATATAAATACATGTAGATACATGATCTAGTGTTCCCCCTTGGAAAGAAAGCGACAAAATTTTGATTTATGGTACAATTCAATCACGATGCTTTTTTTTTGCTGATAAAGAGATCAGATAAAGAGATCGAATGGTATATAATTCTTTTATTGGTAGATTGGAGGATTAGAAACATGACTATTGCGTTCCAATTGGCTGTTTTTGCATTAATTGTTACTTCATCAATCTTACTGATTAGTGTACCCGTTGTATTTGCTTCTCCCGATGGTTGGTTGGGTAATAAAAATATTGTATTTTCCGGTACATCATTATGGATTGGATTAGTCTTTCTGATAGGTATTCTTAATTCTCTTATCTCTTGAATCTTTTTGTTCTCGATCCAAAAACTACTAATCCACTAATTATTTGAGATTATGAGACACCTTAAAATTCAATAGTAAATTATAAATTTTAAAAATGCAAATAGCGCAAAAATTCTAACAATTTGTATGGGGTTGAACTTATTGTATTTGGGTCTTTGTTTTGTAAAATATTGAAAAAAAAAATATATATATATATAATTTAATATAAATCTGTACTAAAGTTGTACATATATAATATGTATTATATATATATATATTTTTTTTTTTATTTATAATTTATAAATAAAAAAAACATTATTAAAAAAAATATAATAAAAAAAGAGAAAAAGAAATAGGGAGTTTTTGGCTTAGTTCTGCACAACTAGGATCTATACATTACATATCATAAAGAAAAAATGGTGCGGATATAGTCGAATGGTAAAATTTCTCTTTGCCAAGGAGAAGATGCGGGTTCGATTCCCGCTATCCGCCCTGGAAAATGGGGTTAATTTCTTTTATATATCATTTATTAATAAGATAAAGTATAGTTAATAATGCTCGGTTATCCCCCCGCCTTTCTTGTACTCCAAAATAAAAAAGAGAATTTATTACTGGTTAACGGAATAAAAATACTTTTTTTTAAGTTGCGGAGACGGGATTTGAACCCGTGACCTCAAGGTTATGAGCCTTGCAAGCTACCAAACTGCTCTACCCCGCGAAGAACTGAGAACTCTTGGACAAAAAAGATGAAATTGCCCCCTTACCATATCTGTACAAAATAGAATATCATATCCCATTTATACAGAATGGTAAAGGGGGCCTCTATGATCAATGATCCTATAAAAAATTAAAAGATATTTTAATCCTTACCAACTCGATCTTGTTGCTCCGGGTAAAAAACAGGCATGAACCATTTCACGAAGTATGTACCCGGTTAGCCCAAAATCTCGATAGTTAGCTCTCGGCCTTCCGGTTGAAAAACAACGTTGACGCAGGCGTGTAGGTGCACTATTACGTGGTAGGGACTGTAATTTTCCATGAATTTCCCATTTCTCACTCAAAGATTGAGCTTTGCTTATTTCTTTTTTTGAGGATCTGCGACTCAAATGATATTTATGTTCTAATTTTACCCTCTTCTTCTCCCTCTGAATCAAACTTTTTCTTGCCATTAATGGTTCAATTCCTGTTAGTATCAATGATACAATATAAGTCGGATCCTAGGTGTAGAAATAAAAGACGTGCCCCCTCTTAATCAAAATAAATTAGATTTTGAGGCTACAACACATAAAATAAGGACTCAACCAAATTTTCCTGATGTAGAAGCAATCAAGAAAGCCGCATAAGTGAATATATAACCTACAGAAAAGTGGGCTAACCCGACCAATCTTGCTTGAACAATAGAAAGAGCCACCGGTTTATCTCTCCATCGAATCAAATTAGCCAAAGGTGTTCGTTCATGAGCCCAGGCTAAAGTTTCAATCAATTCCTGCCAATATCCACGCCAGGATATTAAAAACATAAATCCAGTAGCCCAAACAAGATGTCCAAATAAGAACATCCATGCCCAGACCGATAAACTATTCATACCGAAGGGGTTATATCCGTTGATAAGTTGTGAAG